CAGAAGATAGTTTAATTTAGAATTCTGGCTTTGGGAGCCAGGGGTGGGAGTTAAAATCTCTCTTTTCTGGGCGCTAGGGGGGAATTTAACCTCCGATCTTCGGATTACAAGACCGATGCTTTTAGACTAAGCTACTAGGGCAAGCTCATTTTAATGCTTTGTTTTCTACTCATCCTGCTAGGGGACTAAGGATGAGGAATAGTGCAAAGTAAAGGACTGATGCAATTTGTCCAATGATGATGTATGGGTGTTCTACGGGCATGCCTCCAATTCATGTAAGAATGATTATATCTGCTACTAGGGTTCAGAATAGGAATTGGGTGATTGGGCGGAATGTTAGTCCTCGTTGTTTTGAGGTGTGTAAGATTGGTACTACTATTAGTACTAGGATAGAAAATAATAGTGCAAGGACCCCTCCTAGTTTATTTGGGATAGATCGTAGGATGGCATAGGCAAATAGGAAGTATCATTCAGGCTTAATATGTGGGGGAGTGACTAGTGGGTTTGCCGGGGTAAAGTTTTCAGGGTCTCCTAATAAATTAGGAGAGAATAGTGCTAGGGATGTGAGGGCTAATAATATCACTACAAAGCCTAGGAGATCTTTGTATGAAAAGTATGGGTGGAAGGAAATTTTGTCTGCGTCGGAGTTTAACCCGGCCGGGTTGTTTGATCCTGTTTCGTGTAGGAAAAGCAGGTGGAGGAGGGTTGCGGCGGCGACGACAAATGGTAGAAGGAAGTGGAATGCGAAGAATCGTGTTAATGTTGCATTGTCTACTGAGAAGCCGCCTCAAATTCACTGAACAAGTATGTCTCCTATGTAGGGAACTGCTGATAGTAGATTTGTAATTACTGTGGCACCTCAGAAGGATATTTGTCCTCAAGGGAGGACGTAACCAACGAAGGCTGTTATTATAACTAGCAGAAGTAGGACTACTCCAATGTTTCAGGTTTCTTTGTATAGGTAGGACCCGTAGTATAGTCCACGGGCAATGTGTATATAAATGCAGATGAAAAAGAATGATGCTCCGTTGGCGTGAATATTACGGATGAGTCAGCCGTAGTTTACGTCTCGGCAGATGTGAACTACTGATGAAAATGCGGTTGAGATGTCGGAGGTATAGTGTATGGCTAGGAATAAGCCGGTTAGGATTTGGGTAATTAAGCATAATCCTAGGAGAGACCCGAAATTTCATCATACAGAAATGTTAGATGGTGTTGGGAGATCGACTAGGGCGTCATTGGCGATTTTTATTAGCGGATGGGTTTTTCGTAGGCTTGCCATTATTGTTCTTGTAGTTGAACTACAACGGTGGTTCTTCAAGTCACTGGTCTCGGTTAAAGTCCGAGCAAGAATTATGACTTATTTTATGTTTTTATTATTGGTAGCTCTAGTTGTGGGTTTAATTGCTGTTGCTTCTAATCCTACGCCTTATTTTGCTGCTTTAGGTTTGGTAGTAGCAGCGGGGGTTGGGTGTGGAATTTTAGTTGGTTATGGGGGCTCTTTCTTATCCTTGGTTCTTTTTTTAATTTATTTAGGGGGGATGCTCGTGGTGTTTGCTTATTCAGCGGCTTTAGCTGCTGAGCCTTTTCCAGAAGCTTGGGGAAGTCGTTCCGTAGCGGGATATGTATTAGTATACTTATTGGGTGTTGTGTTGGCAGCTGGGTTGTTTTGAGGGGGGTGATATGAAGGTTCTTGGGTGGTCGTTGATGGATTAAAGGAGTTTTCTATGTTGCGTGGCGATGTTAGTGGTGTGGCTGTTATATACTCTTTTGGCGGGGCAATGTTAGTTATTTGTGCGTGAGTGTTGCTTTTAACCCTACTTGTGGTGTTGGAGCTTACTCGGGGCTTAAGTCGTGGTACTCTTCGTGCTGTCTAAATAAGGGTTAGGAGAATAGCCAGAGTCAGAGTTAAGAGGAAAATAGTTAGGTAAGTTTTGATTATGCCTCGTTGAATGTCGCTGGTAATTTTTGATATTATTATTTGGGTTAGCGCCAGTCCTTTTGGTCCTGTAATCTCAAGTCATGTTTGGTCAAGTTTGGTGGCGACAGATTGTCCTAGCGTTAGGTTGAGTTTAGGGGGGAGTCGGTGGATTATTGCAGGGAAGTATCCTAATATGTTTGAGAAGTGGTGTAGGGGAATTGTAGGGGTAATTTTAACTTGTTTGTTGGTTATGGCTGTGAGTTCTATGGCTACTAAGAGTCCAGTGATGGTCACTATGAGGGCTGCTAGCTTTAGGGTGGTTGGTATTGTTATAATAGGTGTTTTTGAGGGCAGGAAGTTAGATGTGATGATAAGTCCTGCAATAATGCTTCCTCAGGCAAGCCGTTTGATTGGGTTGATTACTAGTGGATTATTCTCGTTGATGGGGGATAGTGGTAGGAATCGGGGAGATCCCATAGTTACGAAGAATACTACTCGGAAACTGTAGACTGCGGTAAATGATGTGGCAATTAGTGTAAGGGTTAGGGCTCAGGCGTTAAGGTAAGAGGTGTTTAGGGCTTCAATAATAGCATCTTTTGAGAAGAATCCGGCTAGGAATGGGGTTCCTGTTAGTGCTAGGCTGCCAATTGTAAGGTAGGTTGAAGTGGCAGGTATTAAGTTGTGGAGGCCCCCTATTTTTCGGATGTCTTGTTCATCATTTAGGCTGTGGATAATTGATCCGGAGCATAAGAATAGTATGGCTTTAAAGAATGCGTGTGTACAAATGTGGAGAAATGCTAGTTGTGGTTGGTTTAGCCCAATTGTGACTATTATTAGGCCTAGTTGGCTGGATGTTGAGAAAGCTACGATTTTTTTGATATCATTTTGGGTTAAGGCACAAGTAGCTGTAAATAGTGTGGTGAGTGCCCCTAAGCAGAGGCAAATTGTTAGTGCTAGGTTATTGTTTTCTATTAAGGGGTGAAGACGAATTAGTAGGAAGATTCCTGCAACGACCATGGTGCTGGAGTGGAGTAGGGCGGATACTGGCGTAGGGCCCTCCATGGCAGAAGGGAGTCAAGGATGTAGGCCGAATTGGGCCGATTTTCCTGTTGCTGCAAGGATTAGTCCGATTAGGGGAATTGTTATGTCAAAGTTTTTTGATAGGAAGAAGATCTGTTGAATTTCTCAGGAGTTAAGGTTCATTGCGAATCATGCTATGCTTAAGATTAGTCCGATGTCTCCCACTCGGTTGTAGATGACGGCTTGAAGAGCTGCTGTGTTAGCATCTGCTCGTCCGTATCATCATCCGATTAGCAGGAATGACATGATTCCAACCCCTTCTCAGCCAATGAATAGTTGGAATATGTTATTGGCTGTGACCAGAGTAATTATGGCTACTAAGAATAAAAGTAGGTACTTGAAAAATCGGTTTATGTTAGGGTCAGAGTGTATATATCATAGTGCAAATTCTAGGATAGATCAGGTGACATAGAGGGCAATTGGGGTGAAAATGAGGGAATAGTGATCGAATTTAAAGCTGATGTTTGTATCAAATATATGTGTGTTTATTCATTGTCAGTTTGTGGTAATACTTTCTATTCCCTGGTCCAAAAAGATTATAAGTGGGAGGAGGCTAATGAAGAATGAGGTACTGACGGCGGTTTTAACATGTGTACTTGCTCATTCGGGGTCTCGCGGTTTTGGGCTCAGTGTTGTTAATAGGGGTAGTATAAGGATTGTAATAACTAGGATGAGTGAGGATGATATAATTAAGGTTGTTGAATTCATAGCTTCCACTTGGATTTGCACCAAGAGTTTTTGGTTCCTAAGACCAATGGATGAACTGTTATCCTTCAGAAGCGTGAGGAAGCCGCGGATTTTAACCGCGGTGCATAAGGATTAGCAGTACTTATTGATTTCTGTCCTTCCTTGGTGAGTAAGGGGATTTTAACTCCTGTCTTTAGAATCACAATCTAATATTTTGGTTAAACTATACTTACTAGTAACATCAGCCTCACATGAGTTCTGGCTTTGCCACAAGGAGAATTACTGGGATTAGGTGAAGGGCTATTAATAAATGTTCTCGGGTGTGGAATGGTGGGAGTTTGGTGATGTGGTTTGGTGTTGGGCCTCGTTGAGATATTAGGAACATGTATAGTGAGTAGCCTGCTGTAATCAATGTCCCTGCCCCTGTAAGTGCGATGGTTCACGGTGATCAGTTGAATAGTGTAGTAATAATTATTAGCTCTCCCATTAGGTTTGGTAGTGGGGGTAGTGCTAGATTGGCCAGATTGGCGATGAACCATCAGACTGCTGTTAGTGGAAAGATTATCTGTAAGCCTCGGGCAAGAATTATGGTCCGGCTGTGGGTTCGTTCATAGGCTGTATTGGCTAAGCAGAATAGTATAGAAGATACTAATCCGTGGGCAATTATTAGGATAATGGCTCCTGAGAAGCCTCATGGGGTTTGGATTAAGATTCCGCCTGCTACAAGCCCTATATGACTTACAGATGAGTAGGCAATTAGGGATTTAAGGTCTGTTTGTCGAAGGCAAATTGACCCTGTTATGATAATGCCTCATAGTGCAAGAATAATAAATGGGTATACTAGTTCTTTGGATAGTGGGTCTAGCATAATTATTATTCGTATTATTCCGTAGCCACCTAGTTTTAGCAGTACTGCTGCTAGTACTATAGATCCTGCAACAGGGGCTTCAACATGTGCTTTTGGTAGTCATAAGTGAACTCCGTATAGTGGTATTTTTACTAAAAATGCGATTAAGCAACCGGCTCACCAGATTTTGTGGCCTCAGGAGTTTAAGAGTAGCGGTTGCGAGTATTGGATTACTAATATAGAGAGGGTTCCGGTGGATTGTTGGAGTAGAAGTAGGGCAACTAATAGTGGTAGGGATCCTGCTAAGGTGTAGAATAGGAAGTAGGTTCCCGCGTTGAGGCGCTCAGTTTGATTACCCCATCGAGTAATAATAATAAGGGTTGGGATGAGTGTGGCTTCAAACATGATGTAAAATATGATGATTTCGGTAGCACCAAACGCTATAATAAGGAAGGTTTGTAGTGAGGTGAGGAGGGTAATATATAAGCGTTGTCGGCTAATAGGCTCAGGATTGACATGGTTTTGGCTCGCTAGAATTATTAGTGGTAGAAGTCAGCATGTTAGTACTAGGAGGGGGGTTGAGAGTGGGTCTGTTGCTAAATATGAATTGGATATAGCTCATCCGGTTTCTGATGTTCATTTTAGTCATGTGAGGCTAATAAGGGCAATTAGGAGGCTATGTGCAGTTGTAGTTGTTCATAGCCATTTAGGGGAGGTTAATCAAATTGTTGGGAATAATATAATGGTAGGGATTAGTACTTTTAGCATTGTAGTAGATTAAGGTTTTGTAGGCGGTCGGTTCCGTGAGTTCGGGCTGTAGCTACTAAAAGTGCGAGGCCCGTGCTTGCTTCGCAGGCGGAGAAGGCTAGTAGCAGTATTGGGGCTGCGGAGAAGCTTGTTGATTCAAATTGTAAGGCCCATAGGGCTAGTGCAATGAATAGAGATAATATTATTCCCTCTAAGCATAGGAGTGCGGAGAGTAGGTGGGTGCGGTGGAATGCTAGTCCTATTAATCCTAAAATGAATGCTGAGCTAAAGCTAAAATGTACTGGTGTCATAAGGGGGTTATGGACTTAAACCATAATTTTCTGAGCCGAAATCAGAGGTCTTGTTTTGGACTAACTCCCTATTCTGCTCATTCTAGGCCGCCTTGGGTTCATTCGTAGATTAGTCCTAGGGTTAATAAAATTAGAACTATAGTGGCTCAAAAGAATGTCCCAGTGGGGTTGTGGAGTTGATCTCCTCAGGGCAGGGGAAGGAGGAGGGCGATTTCTAGATCAAATAGGAGGAATAGGATTGCTACTAGGAAGAACCGTAATGAGAAGGGCAGTCGAGCAGACCCTAGTGGATCAAATCCACATTCGTAGGGGGATAATTTTTCTGCGTCTGGGTTTATTTGTGGTAGTCAGAAAGATACGATTGCCAGGATTGAAGATAGGGCTACTGTAATGGTGAGGATGGTCATGATTAAATTCATTATCTTTCCCTGGGGTTTAACCAAGACTAAATGATTGGAAGTCACTTGTACTAACTTTAATACTAGAAAGATTATGAGCCTCATCAATAGATGGATACGTAGAGGAATAGTCATACTACGTCGACAAAGTGTCAATATCAAGCAGCGGCTTCAAAGCCGAAATGGTGTTCGGATGTAAAATGGTATTGGATTTGGCGCAGGAGGCAGACAGCTAGGAATGATGATCCAATAATGACATGTAGTCCGTGGAATCCTGTGGCTACGAAGAATGTAGAGCCGTAAACCCCGTCTGCGATTGTGAAAGGTGCCTCATAATATTCCATGGCCTGGAGTGCAGTGAAGTAAAGTCCTAGTAAAATAGTAAGTGCTAGGGATTGGATGGCTTGTTTTCGTTCACCTTCTATGATGCTGTGGTGGGCTCATGTAACTGTTACCCCGGATGCTAATAGTACAGCTGTGTTAAGGAGAGGGACTTCAAAGGGGTCTAGTGTAATGATTCCTGTTGGGGGTCAGCATCCTCCAAGTTCTGGTGTTGGTGCTAGACTTGAGTGGTAGAAGGCTCAGAAGAATCCTAGGAAAAAGAATACTTCTGAGGTAATAAACAGGATTATTCCGTAACGTAGGCCTTTTTGTACAGGGGGTGTGTGGTGGCCTTGGAATGTTCCTTCTCGGATGATATCACGTCATCATTGGAATATTGTAAGGAGTAGGAGAATTATTCCAAGGGTTATTAGTGTTGTTGAGTGGAAGTGGAACCAGATTGCTAGGCCGGATGTTATTAATAGAGCACCGACGGCTCCGGTTAGTGGTCATGGGCTTGGATCAACCATATGATATGCATGTGCTTGGTGGGCCATTAAACGTTTTCTTGCAGGTAGAGGCTTAGGAGTAATACAAATACGTAAGCTTGAATTATTGCTACTGCGACTTCTAGGAGAGTTAGGAGGAAGAGAACGGTGGCGGTTAAGATCGCAACCGTTGGCATTATTGGTAGTAGAACAAATACAGCTGTGGCGATGAGTTGAATTAATAGGTGGCCTGCAGTTAAGTTGGCTGTAAGTCGAACGCCCAGGGCTAATGGTCGGATGAATAGGCTAATTGTTTCGATGATAATTAGTACGGGGATTAGGGGAATGGGTGTTCCTTCTGGCAGAAGATGTCCGAGGGCAACTGTTGGCTGGTTTCGCATTCCAATAATTACGGTGGCGAGTCATAGAGGTACGGCAAATCCTATGTTTAATGATAATTGTGTTGTGGGTGTGAAAGTATATGGAAGAAGGCCTAGCATGTTGATGGTAATAAGGAATACTATTAATGAGGCGAATAGAAGTGCTCATTTGTGTCCTCCCACACTTAGGGGTATCATTAATTGATTAGTAAATCGGTTAATGAATCATGTTTGGATAGTAATTAATCGATTATTAATTCATCGGGATGGTGGGGTGGGGAATAGAAGTCATGGTAGTGCGATTGCAACGGCAATAAGGGGAATTCCTAGGAAGGACGGGCTTGCGAATTGGTCGAAAAAGCTTACTATCATGGTCAGTCTCAGGGTTCTGTTTTGTGTTTTTCTTCACTTATTGGGGTTGGTTCATTTGGTGTAGTGTGATTTAAGATTTTAGTTGGGATGATGGTGAGGAAAACGATTCATGAGAATACTAGAATTGCAAATCAGGGGTTGGGGTTCAGCTGGGGCATTTCACTAGAGGTGGTCGGTAGGCACCAAACTTTGGCTTAAAAGGCCAACGCTTTGTCCGATAATTAGCTTTCTAGTGAGGCGTCTTCTAGTATTAGTGAGGATCAGCTTTCGAAGTGCTCCAGTGGAACTGCTTCAACTACAATGGGCATAAAGCTGTGGTTTGCCCCGCAGATTTCAGAGCACTGTCCATAAAATACACCTGGGCGTGAGGCAATGAAGGCAGTTTGGTTTAGTCGGCCTGGCACTGCGTCTATTTTTACACCTAGAGATGGAACAGCTCAAGAGTGCAGTACGTCTTCGGCGGATACTAGGACACGAACTGGCGATTCTATAGGAACGACTATTCGGTGGTCTGTTTCTAGGAGCCGGAATTGGCCTGGTGTAAGGTCTTGGGTTGGAATTATGTAGGAGTCGAAGCCCAGATCTTCATAGTCTGTATACTCATAGCTTCAGTATCATTGATGCCCCATGGCTTTAATTGTTAGGTGGGGGTCGTTGATTTCGTCTATAAGGTATAGAATTCGAAGGGATGGTAGAGCGATCAAAACTAGAATGACAGCTGGTAAAATAGTTCATACGATTTCGATTTCTTGGGAGTCTAAGATATATTTGTTGGTAAGTTTGGTTGAAACCATTGCAATAATAATATAAAGTACCAAAGTGCTAATTAAGAATACAATTATTAGGGCGTGGTCATGGAAGTGAAGAAGTTCTTCTATAACGGGTGATGCCGCGTCTTGGAATCCTAGTTGTGTGGGATGTGCCATTAAGCTTTGGGGCTTAAGACATACAGGGATTTAACCTGCAATTTCACCTCGACAAGGTGATGTAATTTTCGTGTTTTACTAATGTCTTTAGAAGAAAGTGACAGAGTGGTCATGTGACTGGCTTGAAACCAGTATACGGGGGTTCAATTCCTTCCTTTCTCGTTAGTTTGATTGAACTTGGACGAATGCTGGTTCCTCAAATGTGTGATATGGTGGAGGGCAGCCGTGAAGTCATTCTACGTTTGTTATAGTTAATTCTACTGAGGATACTTCTCGTTTAGCGGCGAAGGCTTCTCATAGGATAAATAGGAATATAATTACTGCTACTAGAGAAATAAGTGATCCGATGGATGATACTGTATTTCACAGGGCGTAGGCGTCTGGGTAGTCAGAGTATCGTCGTGGCATTCCTGCCAGACCTAGGAAGTGTTGTGGGAAGAAAGTAAGGTTTACACCAATGAATATTACTCCGAAGTGGATTTTTGTTCAGGTGTCGTTTAAGGTATATCCTGTAAATAGGGGGAATCAGTGGACGAAAGCTGCCATGATGGCAAATACGGCACCTATTGATAGTACATAGTGGAAGTGCGCAACTACATAATATGTGTCGTGAAGGACAATGTCGAGTGATGAGTTGGCTAGGACAATTCCTGTTAATCCACCTACTGTGAAAAGGAAAATGAACCCAAGGGCTCATAGCATAGGTGTTTCTCATTTAATAGACCCTCCGTGGAGTGTGGCTAATCAGCTAAATACTTTTACACCTGTTGGGATGGCGATAATTATTGTTGCGGATGTAAAATATGCACGAGTGTCTACGTCTATTCCGACAGTAAACATGTGGTGGGCTCATACAATAAATCCTAGGAGACCAATAGCCATCATAGCTCAAACTATTCCTATGTAGCCGAATGGTTCTTTTTTGCCTGCATAGTAGGCTACGACGTGTGAGATGATACCAAATCCGGGCAAGATAAGAATGTAAACTTCTGGGTGACCGAAGAATCAGAATAAGTGTTGGTATAGAATTGGGTCTCCTCCTCCTGCTGGGTCGAAGAATGTGGTGTTAAGATTTCGGTCTGTAAGGAGCATTGTAATTCCGGCAGCCAGGACTGGTAGTGATAGGAGAAGAAGTACGGCTGTTACAAGTACAGCTCAGACGAACAGGGGTGTTTGGTATTGGGAAATGGCTGGTGGTTTCATGTTAATAGTTGTAGTGATGAAGTTAATTGCCCCTAGAATTGATGATACACCTGCTAGGTGAAGTGAGAAAATTGTTAGGTCTACGGATGCCCCAGCATGGGCAAGATTGCCTGCGAGTGGCGGGTAAACTGTTCATCCTGTCCCAGCTCCGGCCTCGACTCCGGAAGAGGCTAATAGCAGGAGGAAAGAAGGAGGTAGAAGTCAGAAGCTTATGTTATTTATTCGTGGGAATGCCATATCAGGCGCTCCAATTATTAGCGGAACGAGTCAGTTTCCAAACCCTCCAATAAGAATTGGTATTACTATAAAGAAAATTATTACGAAGGCATGGGCAGTAACAATAACATTATAAATTTGGTCATCGCCCAGAAGTGATCCGGGTTGACTTAGTTCGGCTCGAATGAGAAGGCTTAGAGCGGTTCCCACTATTCCGGCTCAGGCACCAAATACAAGATAAAGGGTACCAATGTCTTTGTGGTTTGTAGAAAAGAATCAGCGCGTAATTGCCACAGGTAGGGTAGCCGAGTGTTTAGGCGGTGGGTTGTAGCCCCGAAGACAGAGGTTTAAGTCCTCTCCCTATCACCAGCCCCGTGGTGAAGAAACATGTTGGATTGCAAATCCAGAGACGTAGATTAGTAGTCTGCCGGGGCTTTTCCCGCCTTTCTAGGCTATAGGCGGGAAAAGTAGATGGATGCTCGCTGGCTTGAGCGTTTAGCTGTTAACTAAGAGTTTGTAGGATCGAGGCCTTCCCATCTAGAAAGGCCTTAGTTTAATAAAAACATTTGATTTGCAATTAGAAAATGCAAGATAGACTCTTGTAGGTCTTATCAGGGACTAGAAGATTTTCACTTCTGCTTAGAGCTTTGAAGGCTCTTGGTCTGATGCTATCCTAAGTCCCTTAGTCCCTAGGTGGCTAGTATTAAGATGGCTGGGGTTATTGGCAGGAGTCCTAGGGCAACTGTAGTAGATAAGGTGAGTGGGAGGGAGGATTGAGTTGTCTGGGTCCGTCAGGGGGTGGTTGAGTTGGTTATGTTGGGGGAAATTGTTAGTGTTATTGCGTAACAGAGGCGTAGGTAGAAGTAAAGGCTTAGCAGGGCAGCCAAGGCCATAATTGTGGCAGTGATGGGGAGGTTTTGTTTTGCTAGTTCTTGTAAAATTAATCATTTTGGTATAAATCCTGTTAGGGGTGGTAAACCTCCTAATGATAATAATACTAGAGCGGTGGTCGTTGTTAGGATTGGGCTTTTTGATCAGACTATTGCGAGGGTATTAATTTTTGTGGCGGATGATGTTTTTAGGGTGAGGAATGCTGCAGATGTCATGAAGATATATGTTCCTAAGGCGAGAAGGGTTAGTTGTGGGGCGTATTGGAGAATAATAATTATTCAGCCCATGTGAGCGATTGAGGAGTAAGCTAGGATTTTTCGTAGCTGGGTTTGATTTAATCCTCCTCATCCTCCGACCAAAGTGGATATGATTCCTAGGGCGGTTAATAGCATTGGATCTACGGCCTGGGCTATTTGAATAATTAGGGCGAATGGGGCGAGTTTTTGTCATGTTGACAGGATTAGTCCTGTTAGAAGGTCTAGTCCTTGTAGAACTTCTGGTATTCAGAAATGTATTGGGGCTAGTCCAATTTTAAGTGCTAGGGCAATAATAATTATTGTGCTGGCAAGAGAGTTTGATATATTATTTATGTCTCATTCTCCTGTGATTCAGGCGTTTGTTGTGCTTGCAAATATGATTATTGCTGCTGCAGTGGCCTGGGTTAAGAAGTATTTTGTGGTAGCTTCTACTGCACGGGGGTGGTGGTGTTGCGCTATTAAAGGAATAATTGCCAGGGTATTAATTTCTAGTCCTATTCAGGCCAGTAGTCAGTGGGAGCTAGCAAAGGTTAAGGTGGTTCCTAATCCTAGGCTGGATAGTAGGATTGCGAGTACGTAGGGGTTCATTGATGGAGGAGGGACTTTAACCGTCATGTTCGGGGTATGGGCCCGAAAGCTTAATTAGCTGACCCCATCTTAGAAAGTGGTGTAGAGGAAGCACTAAGAGTTTTGATCTCTTGGGCATGGGTTCGACCCCCTTCTTTCTAAGAACTGAGGGGATTTTAGCCCCTATAGGCCACTCTATCAAAGTGGTCCCTAGGCATTCGGGCACAGTTCCTGAACTATAGTTGTGGGGGAAGGCCTGCTAGTGCGATTGGTAGGGCAGTATGTCATAGTACTAGGGCTAGTGTTAGGGGAAGGAAGTTTTTTCACACGAGATGTATGAGCTGGTCATACCGGAATCGTGGGTATGAGGCTCGTACTCATAAGAACACAATAGATAGTAGTGCGGCTTTGGTCATGAGGCTGATTGTTGTTAGTTCGGGGATGTGGTGAATATGTGATGTTCCTAGGAATAGTACGGCCGATAGAGTATTTATTAATAAAATGTTCGCGTATTCGGCTAAGAAGAACAGGGCGAAGGGGCCTCCTGCATACTCTACGTTGAAGCCAGAGACTAGTTCTGACTCTCCTTCTGTCAAGTCAAATGGTGCTCGGTTTGTTTCTGCTAGGGTTGAGATATATCATATTGCGGCTAATGGTCAAGCGGGGGCTAATAGTCAGATACTTTCTTGGGCTGTGTTGAATGTTTGTAGGGTATATCCCCCTGAGAAGATAATTACAGATAGAAGAATTAGTCCGAGGCTTACTTCATAGGAAATTGTCTGGGCTACTGCTCGTAGGGCCCCAATTAGCGCGTATTTTGAATTTGATGCTCATCCTGATCCTAGAATGGAATATACTGCAAGGCTTGATAAGGCTAGGATAAATAGGACCCCTAGATTGAGGTCAACTACTGGGTAAGGTATGGGTATGGGTGCCCATAGCGTCATGGCCAGGGTTAGTGCAAGAATAGGGGCGGCTAAGAATAGAAATGGAGAGGATGTAGAGGGGCGGACGGGCTCTTTAATGAAGAGTTTCACTCCGTCGGCGATGGGCTGTAGAAGTCCGTATGGTCCTACTACATTTGGCCCCTTTCGTAGTTGCATGTATCCCAATACTTTACGTTCAACTAGAGTCAGGAAGGCTACTGCTAATAGGACGGGTACAATATAGGCTAGGGGGTTAATTAGGTGATTTATTAGAGTGTTTAGCATAAACTGGGAAGAGGATTTGAACCTCTGGTTTAAAGGGCTTAGGCCTTTCGCAATTTACCATGCTCTGCCACCCCAGTATGCCCTTATTTCGGGTGGTTGGGTTTTGGCCCTCCCTTTATTTAATTTATTTGTTTTCATTAATTAGGGGTGGGGCGTGCTTTAAGTATAGGCCCCTCTTTTCCGATCCTTTCGTACTAGGAAAAGTAGCGTTACAGATAGAAACTGACCTGGATTGCTCCGGTCTGAACTCAGATCACGTAGGACTTTAATCGTTGAACAAACGAACCCTTAATAGCGGCTGCACCATTAGGATGTCCTGATCCAACATCGAGGTCGTAAACCCCCTCGTCGATATGGACTCTGGGAGAGGATTGCGCTGTTATCCCTAGGGTAACTTGGTCCGTTGATCGGCTTTATTAGCCGGATCATTTTTGGTCAGATGTTCTGTGGCTTAGAGATGTTTCTCTTGGTTTTAGGGGGTTTGGCCCATTCCACTCGGAGGCTTGTTTTTCCTCCGCGGTCGCCCCAACCGAAGGTAAAACTTCATCTTCCACTAAGTTTTTACTTTTTATTGAGTTGCTTAACGTGGTTGAATTTTGTACCTTAAGCTCCAAAGGGTCTTCTCGTCTTGTATGGTTATACCCGCTTCTGCACGGATAGATCAATTTCACTGACTTGAAGGGGGAGACAGTTAAGCCCTCGTTTAGCCATTCATACAGGTCTCTATTTAAAAGACAAGTGATTGCGCTACCTTTGCACGGTCAAAATACCGCGGCCGTTGAACCCGTAGTCACTGGGCAGGCTGGACCTCCTATACTCAATTTAGTTGCAGGAGGCGATGTTTTTGGTAAACAGGCGAGGCTTGTGTTTGCCGAGTTCCTTCCCTTTCTTTTAGTCTTTCCTTTAAAAATAGCACTCCAGTGTGGGGTTAACGATTGGGTTAAATTGTGGGGTTTTCTTGGTTTTTTTGTTGTTCACATTACTCTCTTGGGTTGGGTTCGTTAATTTCCAGTGGTTTGTCCGATCTGGTCTACACTTGTGCTTGGAGAAGAGCAGGTCTTCTTGTTACTCATTTTAGCATAATCTCTTCCATGTAGGCATGGGTTAGCCTGATATTATTAGGGGAATAAGATTTTTTATCAGTATAATAAACTTCTTTCTGTCTGAGCTTTAACGCTTTCTATTTAGATGGCTGCTTTTAGGCCCACTAAAACAGTATGTTTTATATATTATGATCTTTATCCTCCTGTGAAGGTTGTATCCTTTGTTAGAGGGGCTGTACCCCCTTTAACTAACTCTCGTATGTTTCCCTTAATTGTCTTAATGTTATATTTTTTGATTTGGGGTGTACGAGGCTGAACTTTTATCCATTTCTCAGGCAACCAGCTATCACCAGGTTCGGTAGGTCTGTCACTTCTACCCGGAGCTCTTCCCACTCTTTTGCCACAGAGACGGGTTAGCCCTAATTTAAATAGGCTGTCTCGGGGTAGCTCACCTGGTTTCGGGGTTTCAAACTAAAGGTCTCTTTGCTTGAGGGTGCTGGCTAAATCATGATGCAAAAGGTACAAGGTTTAGTCTTTGTTTTTTGGTGCTTATATGGGTTGTTTCATTTCTCTTTCAGCTTTCCCTTGCGGTACTTTTTCTATTGCTTTGGTTGAACCTTTTCTGTCTCCCATACTCAGGTAAAAAAATGGTTTAGTTTATAGTGTTAGGTCATGTTTTGTTATTAACATTGTTGGGTTATATAAGTGGTTAAGCTAGCTGTTTGGCTCAGGGTGATCCAACTTGCATGGATGTCTTCTCGGTGTAAGTGAGATGCTTGACTAACTCAGCCACGCCCTGGGTTTAATCCAAGTGCACCTTCCGGTACACTTACCATGTTACGACTTGCCTCCCCTTGTCAGTGCTTTAGTGTTAAGTATCTTTGTTGCGTTTTGACAGGGGAGAGTGACGGGCGGTGTGTACGCGCCTCAGAGCCGGGTCAAAAGGACACTCTGCTTCCTTTTTACTACTAAATCCTCCTTCAAGCACTATTTCATGTTGCATGTTCGTAGTGTTCTGTGATAGAAAATGTAGCCCATTTCTTCCCACTTCGTGCGCTACACCTCGACCTGACGTTCTGGGTTGTGCCCATTTTGCTTACTTTTATTGCCTTCACAGGGTAAGCTGACGACGGCGGTATATAGGCTGGGATGGCTAGAAGTGGTGAGGTTTAACGGGGGTTATCGGTTCTAGAACAGGCTCCTCTAGGGGGGTCTGAGGCACCGTCAGGTCCTTTGGGTTTCAAGCTAATGCTCGTAGTACCCGGGCGGACGTCTAATTGTAGTTGGACGTCTAGGTTTATGGCTGAGCATAGTGGGGTATCTAATCCCAGTTTGTTTCTCAGCTTTCGTGGGGTCAGGTGGGCTTTATTAAAGCTACTTTCGTATATTGGGCTTCGGACACCTAGAAGCGTATGACGGCCAAAGGGCCATTTGGCTTTAAAAAGTTGTATTGCTTTCCTTAACCACCCTTTACGCCGTGGTGTTATCAACTGGGGCCTCTCGTTTAACCGCGGTGGCTGGCACGAGTTTTACCGGCCCTCTTAACCCTGACTGAGTCAAGTTTTCACTCATGGCTTAATGTCTATCACTGCTGAATTCCCTTGGGGGTGTGGCTTGGCCAGGCGTCTTGGGCTAAAAATTGTGCCTGATGCCCGCTCCTCGTCCCCGGGCGGGGGATTAAGGGCATACTCACGGGATTGCGGAGACTTGCATGTGTAAGTTGGGTAAGAGCTGATAATAAGGTCAGGACCATGCCTTTATGCATGCGGAGTTTCTTAGGACCCATCTTAACATCTTCAGTGTTATGCTTTATATTAAGCTACGCTAGCGTCTTTTAATGTTGGATTTTTTAGCATTGTGGCATGTCTTATAAATTCAATAGAAATTTTTGGGCCAATATTTGGAGAATTTTGCGGTGAATTAATGCGATGTGTATGTATATATATATATATAATGCGGATGGCTAACCCATATTTCAACTTGTTAGCTCGCACGTTCTCGAACCTTCCTTGGTTTTGGGGTTTGACAAGGATAACAGGATTTGCTGAGCGTAGGGGGTAGGGGGGTTTGTCGCGCGTAAGCCAAGAGGGGGGGCATATATATAGGGGTAAGTTGAAGAAGGAATGAATGTGTTATGCACTTGAGTTAGAAATATGTAATTCTTAAGTTATGTCTTTTAATAATTGACATACTTAAACTTAAGCAAGGAATATGTTCTACCTTGATTTATCATTTGAGCCTGCACTCTGAGATGCAAGATGAAAGGTAACCAAAAAGAGAACCCCTATGCATATAAGAGAATGCTCGGCATGTGGGGTTAATGAGGAGTATGTACTCACTTCATTTAACCGGATGCCAGACATAATTATCCGAGGGTGGAATTTTTACAGCCATGTCCCTGAGATAGAAGCCAGATGCAAGTAATAATTCACTATATACCACCCCTACAATTTTTGTCCCTGACCTATCATGCATGATATACCTTAATATAAACCAGTTGGTGGTCTCTTACTACATTAATATATTATAATTAAATCTTAGTTGATTATTTCAAGGAAAAATTTGAGAACCAATTATAGGGGAGTAATCTATTTCCCGGGTTAAAATAAATTATTTGTGAGTTTTAATATTTTGGTTTATGTACGTCTTGAACGTTAGTACTTGCTTTGTGGTTAAAATAAATGAATGGTGATAATACATATATATGTACTAATGCATTATGTAATATAATGCATATTATGTACTAAACCATATAGGTTACTAT